AGACCACACAGAAAAATGACACTGCCAGAAATGGGTAAGGTAAAATTTCAATTTATGCATCAAAAGGGATGTTCCTTTTGATGCCATAATATATTGTCCTTTATACCTAACAGAATACGGGTAGGGATCTTTAAAAAGCCATAAAATAACGTCAAAATCCTTAGTAAAAAGTTTTACTAAATATTCGAATTTTCCGTAGAAAAAAATGCGTTCAAGAAAGGATCTGTAAGATGTTGATCGTAAATGAGAGGATTGGTTGCAAAGAAACAATAAAATAAATTCGTGTTCACATATATGGAAATTATATAAGAACAAAAAAAACCTTTGAGTCCTTTTTATAAAAAAAAATATATCTATTTTTTTTTTTTTACTATTCCAATTATGATATTCATAAAGAAAGAATCGTAATAGATGCAAAGACGGGGCATCTTTCACCCAGTACCGAAGTGTTTGAACTAAGATTTCCAGATGGACGGGGTAAGGTATTAATATATCTAACACAAAATTTAAATGTAAAACGTTGTCCTCTAAAAAAGGAAATATTGAATGAATTGATCGCAAATTTCGAGATTTGACTTTTTTTTTTTTCTCTAGAGAAGCTGTGGAAAGTGGAATTTCCACAATGACTGCAAAAACTTCAGATATGATTTGCGAATAAAAATCATGTTTGTGCCCCAAAAAGTCGTTTTGGTTAGAATAATTAGCCGAAAGAATCAAAAAATTCTGTTGATACATTCCATTAATTAAACGTTTCACAACTAGTAAACTAAATTTCCTACCGCTTGAAGTTTCCAACAAAATAAAATTCTTTAAATCATAACCATATGCAAACGAAAAAAGATATTCCTGAAAGATAAGTGGATAGAAAAAGTTGTGTTGCCAAAAACCTTCTAGTTCTATATATCCTTGGAATTGTTCCATTTAAAATTAGACCTAAAATTTAAAAAGGGGATTTCTTAAGTTATCAAATGATACATAGTGCGATACAGTCAAACCAAGATATATATATTTTTATAGATACCTCGGAAATAGGTAAATTCATCAACAGACTCTCTTTTTTTTCATCTAATTAGTTATTTTTTATTAAAAAATAACACGATGGTTAGAAATCCCTTATTTTTTCAATCCAATCGTTCTTCTGATTTTGATAAAAGTATCTTTATCAATATACTGTTTCTTCTACACATTCATGGCCATCTCAATATAGAGAATGGATAATCTAATAGTTAAATAGTTAGGATTCACTAAAAAAGAAAATCCACACGTGGGAGAATCCTTTCCCGTATCAGGCACTAAGTTTTTTTAACGTCTAATTAGTTAGATGGGATAATCATTCAAATTACGAAGATAAGCTCGTTGCTCATTCTTTCCAGAAAATTGGAACCCATAAGGATAGGGTTCGATCCATTTATTCAATTGACCCAACTTTGAATTCATTGCATTTCCTCCCAAGACTTCAAATCTAATAAAATTTTATACTTATTTGCTAAGAATGAAATGAAATAGCCTACGAATTCTCTATTGATACGACATGCGCTTTTTTCCATCCATTCCCTTTCAGGATCAGTCGTGATCGTATAAACTCTACCGATAGTGTAGACGAATCCCTTGCTTCATCCAAATATGTAAAAGATCCTAGTCGCACTTAAAAGCCGAGTACTCTACCGTTGAGTTAGCAACCCCTATATGTTAGGTAGATATAACCGAGATCAAAAAAATCGAGTTGGAATCAAAATGTTGAATTAGCAAGAAATCGAAAAAAGTTTTCGAATTGATTCCCATTACGAACATAAAAGTAAACACCAATACAAGAGATTTTTATAAAAAAAATTGGATAGACAAATAGTCTACATTTTTCGATCATTTGTTTTTGTATCCGAACAAATTCAACGAACTCTTGAATAAAAAAATTGGGTAGATAGAAGACATAAAAAAACCATTTAATTTTTTATTTCACAATTGAATTATATTTGTTCAATACATTCTTGTCAATAAAAAAAAAAAATACAACTACAAGATAGAAAAAACTTCCTTTTTTTATTGAAAAATCTACTCAAATTCAAATAAAAGAAAATATAACTTTTATATGAAAAAAAAAATACGATAATATAGAAGCAAAATTGTGAAATCTAAAAACCAAAGCAAAAAAATTTATAGAGGAAAGCTTATGTTGGATTGGCACTAAAAAAAAAAACAGGAATAATACAAGTTCTACTTAAATTACAACTTCATTATCTTTTGTTTAAATAATTAATTAAATTTTGTTTGATTAAATTGAAATTCTTTTAAAACCGACGCCTTCTTTAAAATATCATAAACAGTTTCTGTAGGTTGAGCGCCTTTTTGAATAAAATCGAGAATAGCAGGAACATTTAAATAAGTTTTTTTTTTTATCGGGTCATAAAAACCCACTTTCTGCAGATCTCTTCCCTCTCTTCGTGACCGAACATCAATTGCAACGATTTGATAGACGGCTCATTGGGATAGATTAAACCCCCCTTGGAAACGTATAGGAAGTTTTCTCTTCGTACGGCTCGAGAAAAATGATTCAATTTTTAAATATTTATATATAACAAATAAATTAGAATGACCAATCAAATAAGTTCAGAAAATCATCAAATGAAAATGCATTAAACTAAGAATTTAGCCCTTTCCTCAAAAAAATCATTTGTATACTCATAACTCAAGTGGAATAACTTTCAAATAGCCCAAAAGATAAAAAAATCCTTTGGCGTTTATCATTTATTGAGCAGTCTCAAATACTCTTTGTTTTATTTTATTTAGAATCGATTAAAATTGTTGCGACAATAAAAAAAAAATATTTCCTTGTTCCGGAAGCCTTTAATCATCTTGTTTTTTGAATCATTGGGTTTAGACATTACTTCGTTGATTTTTAATCCTTTCAAAAATGGCCGCAACATACCTTTTTTGTTATTTATTTCTCTCAAAGAATCTAATCATATGGATGGTGGATTTCCGCACAATATATATAAATATATATAATCGAAAAGCTTTTATTAAAAATTCCTTGGGGATTTTAAAGTTGCTTTTTTTGTTCCTTTCAAATTCTCTGTCAAAGATAACTTACGAAGTTGTTCCAACTTTTTCTTTTGATTGACACTAACCCTAGACCCCTCTCCTTTGAGAAATAGCTCAATGCTTTCTCCTCGAGCTCCATCATTCATATACACCCTATCGCGTGGAACAGGGCAAATGATGTCGAGTCAAGAACATCCTTAATTAGAGAATGATGGATATAAGAATCCACAACGGATCATGTCCTTCAAGTCGCACGTTGCTTTCTACCACATCGTTTCAAACGAAGTTTTACCATAACATTCCTCGTCGAATTTGGAACCGGTCCGCAGTTGATTCAATTATCGAATCATGAATAGTCATTGGTTCAGTTAAAACAGTTGTTACATAGATTAGATATGTAATATCTTATCTATTTTTTTAGTAATGTTCTTTTTTTTTCTATTTTCTATAAAAATAATTATAAATGACTATTTCTATTAATATTAAAATTCATATTAATAGGGGATGGGTATTTGATAGGTTAAAGGCACAACTTTTTTTATTCAAATTTATATAAAGTCATCTTCCCTAAATACCCAACGGGTTCGCCAGCATTTGCGTATCATTGTCAATTTGCGAAATATGTGAAAAAGATATAAATTCTTTTTATTAGCTAAAAGAGTCAAACTCTAGCCACTTATACACTTTATAACCACAAAATAAATTTTTATTGTTAAAAAAAATTAATAATGCTCTGGGACGGAAGGATTCGAACCTCCGAATAGCGGGACCAAAACCCGATGCCTTACCACTTGGCCACGCCCCACTTCGGTTTCTATTTACCATTAATAAACACTAATATTATTGTTGATTTTTCGTCAATTCAAGCCCAACTATCTATATTCTATATATAAAGAATCAATTCTATTTTGTTGTTTAGTTTTTTAACTCCGACACATGTAGACATAGAAAAAAAATTTTTATTGATCATTAATGAAAATTCCATTAAGATATTATATGAAAGTAGAATTTCTTCTATTCTCCGTTGAGAATGGAAGGTTTTTTGATTAAGTGAGTAAGTTCAAAAAAAACGAAAAATTTGTTCTTTTTTTTTCTTTCTATCAATAACTCAATCAAAATACAATTTTTTTTTTAAACAAAATGTCTGTTATGCTTAATATCTTTAATTTGATCTGTCTTAATTCTGCTCTTTATTCGAGTAGTTGTTTCTTTGCCAAATTACCAGAGGCCTATGCTTTTTTAAGTCCAATTGTTGATTTTATGCCAGTCATACCTCTACTTTTTTTTCTCTTAGCCTTTGTTTGGCAAGCTGCTGTAAGTTTTCGATAAGATCGTTCATCTTATCTTATAAAAATGAATACTTTTTTCGAGAAAGAAGGTTCTAATTCTAATCGAATACTTTATAATTTTCTAATATTAAAGAATTTCTAAAAAAAAAAAAAATTCAAATATTAAAATTCTTAAATAGACACAACACGCATTATCTCGTTTTCCATTCTTTTTTTTCTATAAATGAACAAACCTTATTGTGATCCTCCACAATATTGTGATCCTCCACAATATCAACAAGTGGATAATAAAAAAATTATTGATAAGTAATAAAATAATAGATAAGATAATAATAACTTAAATTTTTTCTATTAAAATTATAAAAAATAAAGTTGATTTTTAAATTTTCAAAAACGACTTTCGGCGTCAAACCAAATATCAAATTATAAGATATGTGGTATAAAAATAGAGAATCTATTCTCTAAAAAAAAAAAGATCTTGGAGATTTATAATGCTTACTCTCAAACTCTTTGTTTATACAGTAGTGATATTTTTTATTTCTCTCTTTATTTTTGGATTCCTATCTAATGATCCAGGGCGTAATCCTGGGCGCGACGACTAAAATAAAGGGTTTTTGTGTGATTTTTTATTTTTTTTCTAATCTAAGGTTGCATAAAAATTAAATATATTAA